CTTTTATCATAACTTCTGCTCGTTGCATACCTTGATCTACTACAGTACGAATAGCATCTAAAGCGGCTGCTTGCGCAGCATAGGGTGTTCCCCTTCTTGTGCCTTTGAATCCAGAAGTACCGGCGGAGGCCCAAGAAACCACTCGACCTCGTACATCTGTAACAGTTACAATGGTATTGTTGAAACTGGCTTGAACATGAATAACTCCTTTTGGTATTCTACGTCCAGTCTTACGTAAATTAATACGCCCATTCCTACGTGAACCAATTCTTTGTATAGGTTTTGCCATATTTTATCATCTCATAAATATGAATCAGAAATATATAAAAAGATATGGAGATATCCATTTTATGTTAAAACAAATCTTTTATTTTTACATAACCCCTCTTTGAGAAACTTTAGAAATAGAAAGATTATCCTTGTCTCTGTTTATGTCTCGGATTGGAACAAATCACTATAATTCGTCCGCGCCTACGGATCAGTCGACATTTTTCACAAATTTTACGAACAGAAGCCCTTATTTTCATATTTCTTACTCCTTACTTTAATTTTGAATCTATTCCTTGGAAGAAAATAAGTCTCTTGTTTTTTTTTTGCTTCAAATTGTATCTTTGATGAAAGGGATTTTTTCAAAAAGAATCTATCTAATCGTTCGAATCTTTGTTCCGAAGTCTATAAATTATACGTCCCCTGGTTGAATGAATAATATTGCCTTATTTCTATTTTGATTCTATCCCCCGGCAGTGTTTGTATCAAACTGCGTCGGATCTTCCCCGAAATATAACCTAGAATTAGATCTTCATTATATAAAATATAAACGGATTCAGAGAGCATACCATTGGGAAATGATTCAGTAATTAAACCTTCATGAATCATTTTTTTTTTTTTCATTCCAGGAAACCTTTTTGAAGTATCAACTAATGGAGGAAGAGTTATATAACTCACCTTTCCTCTCTATTTCACAAATAGGGAGTTAGAGAAAAAATTAGGATACCAGAGGAGGATCACCATATATAACACAAAATTTCTCCTCCAATTTTTTCTAGTCTAGCTTCTCGATCTGTCATTATGCCTCGAGAAGTGGAAAGAATTACAATTCCCATTCCACCTAAAATCTTAGGAATTTTTTTATAGTTGGAATAAATTCGTAGACCGGGTCGACTGATACGTTTTAAAATCGTTTTATATATTCCTTTCCTAGTTCTTTTATGGCGCAAGGTTGAAACCAAGAAATTTTTATTACTTTCCTGATGTTTCCGAACATTTTCAATAAAACCCTCTCGTAGGAGTATTTTAACAATGTTTTCGGTGATATTTGTGGATACTATTCGAACCGTTCCATTTTTACTCATGTTAGCATTTCTTATAGAAGTTATTATATCAGCAATAGCGTCTCTGCCCATGACGAATTATAATTATTGGTGCTTCCGAATTTTGATATAATCAACATGTTTTTTTATTTGAATACTTCAAAGTATTCATTATTTAATTAAATTTGAAATTTATTATTCAATTAATTATTAAATTTAGTAAAAGTATATGCGTGAGATACAATCTATTAATTGGGTTTATTTCAGATATCCTACTAGAACAATATCCTAATTTGATCTATGACTATGAGTCTTTATAATACCTCGGGAGCTAATGAAACTATTTTAGTAAAATTCAACTGTCTCAATTCCCGAGCAATCGCGCCAAAAACTCGAGTTCCTTTTGGATTTCCTTCTTGATCAATGACAACCGCTGCATTGTCATCATATCGTATTATCATACCGTTGTCACGTTTGAGTTCTTTACATGTACGTACAATTACAGCTCTTATTACTTCTGATCTTTCCAGAGGCATATTGGGCACTGCTTCTTTAATTACAGCAACAATAACGTCACCAATATGAGCATATCTATGATTACCAGCTCCTATGATTCGAATACACATTAATTCTCGAGCTCCACTGTTATCTGCTACATTCAAAAGGGTCTGAGGTTGAATCATATCATTTTTATTTGAATTTTTTATTTCAATGCAAAGAATGAGGAAAAAGAAGAAATAGTATTTGTCTAGAAATAAAGAAACTCGTGGTTGTTTTTTCATCCCTTTTTTATATTTAGTTTTACATCTCTATCCTGAAATAACAAATTGAGTTTTTATAGGCATTTTGCACGCAGCTATTGAAATTGCTGCTCTGGCTACAGTTTCTGAGACTCCACCCATTTCGTAAAGTATTCGACCGGGTTTAACAACAGATACCCAATATTCGGGAGATCCCTTTCCCGACCCCATACGTGTTTCCGCGGGCCTTACTGTAATAGGTTTATCGGGAAAAACACGTACCCATATTTTTCCACCACGACGTGCATATCGTGTCATTGCTCTTCGTCCTGCTTCTATTTGTCTAGCAGTAATCCAAGCGGGTTCAAGTGCCTGAAGAGCATATCTGCCGAAGCAAATATGATTACCCCGGCAAGATATTCCTTTCATTCTTCCTCTATGTTGCTTACGAAATCTGGTTCTTTTGGGGTTATAGTTGATGGTTTTTTCCACCTCTACTACAGAACCGGACATGAGAGTTTCTTCTCATCCAGCTCCTCACGAATGAAAGGATTCGATACAGATGTGCATGTATTTAATAACTAATACATTAAACTAAGTAATGGGATTTATTGATATTATATTTCATTTATTAGATAAGAAGCTGTATATACGGTTAGATTTGTCTATTTCTAGATATAGATAATGTTTATTTTTTATACCGGATCCTTATTTTTTTTTTACTTTTCTTTTAAAAAATTATTGAATCAAGACAATATTGGAATCCAATAAATAAGAAATAAGGGTTTCGCGGGCGAATATTGACTCTTTCCTTTTCCTGTTTTATTCGTAGGATCAATCCACAACCTCTCCGAGTAAAAAAAAAATTGTTCTTGGTTCATTCCGCCATCCCGCCTGCTCAATCATTTGGATTCTTTTAAATAGAATCCTATATAGTCACAGGTTTCGTCGTTCCTATAGCTTCTCCATTAATGATTAGGCCTGAACTCTGCAATGGAGCTCTCAAAAAAATCTGTTTCCGAGTCAATCTCCTCAGTTTCTATTAACCGGAAGCTCTTTATTATTTATATATCATTTATTATTTATATATCAATCGATACAATATTAAACAATATTAAAACAATATGAAATTAATGCTTTATTACACTGCCTTTTATTTATATGAGGTAATTCATAGACCATACATATTGGAATTATATATCATTGCTATTTCTGTTCTCTCTTTCTATCACCTTTCCATTTATCCGCATCCCTTTCTTTTTTTTTTTATTTCAAATCCACAATCATATTTTTTTGTTATGGAACAATTCCAGTTGTTACAACTATATGATTGATCCAGTCATATAGTGACTGTTTTTGGGATCTCGACAATATGAAGCAATAAGTTAGTTATTAGTTTTAAATTTTTTTTTTTTTTATAGTAGTTGTAGTTATTGAATTAATATTAGGGATCAGTCTTTTTTTGATCCTACTAAAAACTCTAAAGAAAAAACTAACGAGTCACACACTAAGCATAGCAATTATAAAAAAAAAAGGTTAATTTCTTTTTTATTCAACCTTATAGAATTTGAATTATTTTATTTTTTTGATTTAACAGAAAAACAGAAAAAGTTTCTAGTTTTTTGTTCTATATATCACTATATTACTAGATAGAATGACAAGATAAATAAGGGTCTATTATTCTTCATCCACAAATATCCAAATTTTGAGGCCTAGTACTCCATGGATAGTTCGAATTGTATAGGAACAATGATCAATTTTAGCGCGAATTGTTTGTAGAGGAACCCTACCTTCTCTGATCCATTCGACACGTGCAATTTCTTTTCCGTCAATACGTCCTGCAATTTGTATTTGAATTCCTTTTGTATCTGTTTGTTCAGTTAATTCAATAGCTCTTTTCATTGCCTTTCGAAATGAAACTCTATTTCTTAATTGAGAAGCCATATATTCTGCAAGAATATTGGGGTCTCCATAAGGTTTTTCTATTCGTGTGATAGCAATGTTGATTCTTCGGTTCACAGAACGAAATTCTTTTTGTACATTCATCTGTAATTCTTCGATTCCTCGTGTTCGGCCCTCTATTAATAAATTTGGGAATCCAATATGGATTATAACCTGGATTAAATCAATTCTTTTTTGAATTTCTATACGCGCAATTCCAATTCCTTCGAAACCTGAGGATATTCTTTTATTTTTTTGTACATAGTTCTTTATACAATTCCGTATTTTCTCATCTTCTTGTAGACCTACAGAAAAATTTTTTGGTTGCGCGAACCAAAAGGAATGATGATTTTGGGTTGTACCAAGTCTGAAACCAAGCGGATTTATTTTTTGTCCCATATTTTTTATTATATTATCTTTCCATCTATTTTTTTCTAAATATGAATCTAAATCTAAAATTCATCGAAAGATAATTTTGATTTATCTTTTAATACAATTGTTATATGACAAGTCGGCCTTTTTATCGGATAACTACGTCCTCGAGCTCTAGGTCTTAATTTTTTCACAACAGAACCTCCATCGACTTCGGCTTTACTAATGAATAAATCGGTTTCGTTCAAACCCATATTATGACTAGCGTTTGCTGCTGCGGAATAAACCAATTTTAAAATGGGATAAGATGCTCGATAAGGCATAAGTTCCAATATCATAAGTGTTTCCTCATAAGAACGCCCGCGAATCTGATCAATTACTCTTTGCGCTTTGAAAACAGACATACATATATGTTGAGCTAAAACTTTTACTTCTCCACTCGAATATGAGTTCTTTTTCTTTATCATAAGGTTATCTCCCGCCAATGAATGATAAGTATCTATTTTTTTCCAAATTAACGACGAGATTTATTATCGTTTCTCGCATGTCTCGCGAAAGTCAGAGTCGGCGCGAATTCTCCCAATTTGTGACCTACCATACGATCTGTTATATAAATAGGTAAATGTTCCTTTCCATTATGAATAGCGATTGTATGGCCAATCATTTTGGGTATAATGGTAGATGCCCGAGACCAAGTTACTATTATTTCTTTCTCCTCCCTCATGTTGAGTTTTTCAATTTTTCTTGATAAATGATTAGCTACAAAAGGGTTTTTTTTTAGTGAACGTGCCACAGCTGATTACTCCTTTTTTTACATTTTAAAGATTGGCATTCTATGTCCAATAGAATATCTCGATCTAAGTATGAAGGTAAGAATAAATACAATAATGATGAATGGAAAAAAGAGAAAATCCTTTAGCTAGATAAGGGGCGGATGTAGCCAAGTGGATCAAGGCAGTGGATTGTGAATCCACCACGCGCGGGTTCAATTCCCGTCGTTCGCCCATCACATTATTTCAAATTCAAAAAATTCTATTTTCAATATTCCTATTTACGGCGACGAAGAATAAAACTATCACTATATTTTTTCCTTTTCCGACTTCTTCTTCCAAGCGCAGGATAACCCCAAGGAGTTGTGGGTTTTTTTCTACCAATTGGGGCTTTCCCTTCCCCACCTCCATGGGGATGGTCTACAGGGTTCATAACTACTCCTCTTACTACAGGACGCTTACCTATCCAACACTTCGATCCGGCTCTACCCAAACTTTGTTGATTCACCCCAACATTACCCACTTGTCCGACTGTTGCTAAGCAGTTTTTGGATATCAAACGGACCTCCCCGGATGGTAATCTTAATGTGGCTGATTTACCCTCTTTTGCGATCAGTTTCGCTACAGCGCCCGCCGCTCTAGCTAATTGTCCACCCTTTCCAAGCGTGATTTCTATGTTATGTATGGCCGTGCCTAAGGGCATATCGGTTGAAGTAGATTCTTCTTTTAAAAACCCCTTCCCAAACTGTACAAGCTTCTTCCAAAGCATACGGCTTTCTAGATGTATATGATGATATCTAGACAGATGGATCTTTATCTTATATGAATCGTATGATGAAGTACCACATGAGTGGATATATAGGAATCCAAATCTGCCGAATCACTCATGTATGATCTTCTACATCCTAGGTCTCCCCGTTCCATCATCTGGCTTATGTTCTTCATGTAGCATTCAGACCGAATGACTCTATGAAATTACGTCGATACTTCCACATATTACGGGTAACGTAGGAGACATCTCTATTTTTCCCCGGGGGGATCTTTATAATTACCACTGCTTAGCTTTCAATTCGCCTCTGACCATCAAATTAAATGTGAATAACCCGTCCTCCTCTCTTTGAAACAAGGGGCGCTTCCGGTTCTGTGCGTGCTTCAAACAATTTTGTCTTCTCCATATTACCATATCTCTAGAGTCAATAATTTTCTATGAGGAACTACTGAACTCAATCACTTGCTGCCGTTACTCAACAGTTTTCTGTTGAGGTCTATCCCATAGAGGTACTCAAATTGGATCAGTGATTGATTTCTAGGTTTCATCGTAAACCTAATTGGTTACTTCCAATTACGTAAATCAATAGTTCAAACCGCACTCAAAGGTAGGGCATTTCCGATTGATATAGGGACTTCTGTACCAGAAATAATGGTATCTCCAATTATAGCCCCTCTGGGGTGTAAAATATATCTTTTCTCGCCATCCCCATAATGTATGAGACAAATGTATGCATTTCGATTAGGGTCATATTCTATGGTTACGATTCTACCAGATATGTCTTTTTCATTCCGTCGAAAATCGATTTTACGGTATAGACGCTTATGACCTCCCCCTCTATGTCTTGCGGTAATGATTCCTCTGGCATTACGACCTTTACCACAATGATGCTGTCCACAGATCAAATTATTTCGTGGATTGGATTTCATTTGACTGTCTATGGCTCTATTACGTGTGCTCGGGGTAGAAGTTTTGTATAAATGTATCGCCGTGTTATTAAGTATTTTGCTTTAAGTTCTTTTCTCTATAAGAGGTGGAATAGAATAACCCGGTTGAAGCGTAATGATCATACGTCTGTAATGCATTGTATGTCCCATAATAGGTCCTATTCTTCTACCCTTTCCTGGGAGTCGATGACTATTCATAGCTATTACCTTGACACCAAAGAAGAGTTCGACCCAATGCTTTATTTCTGTCCTAGTTGATCCTGATTCGACATTAGAAGTATATTGATTGTTCCCCAATAACCGAATACTTTTTTCTGTAAATACTGCATATTTGATTCCATCCATAACTCCATTTTCTTCCCTATGAGTTCCAGTATCGATAAGAATTCTAGTTCTTACTGTTCATATGTTATGGTATGAATATACCATACCAATTCGTTATGTATGGATGATGAGATTCCATTGATACAGAGCCAATTCCAATAGACTTATTGAACGTTCCCATTGGCGTGCATCCAGCAGGAATTGAACCTACGAATTTGCCAATTATGAGTTGGGCGCTTTAACCATTCAGCCATGGATGCTTAACAGGGCTCATTGTACATCGTGAATAACCAAATTCCAATTGAAATGAAATCTTTAGGAGGAATCAATGAAAATCTTTAGGAGGAATCAATGAAACGATATCAATTCAAATCCTGGATCTTCGAATTGAGAGAGATATTGAGTGAGATCAAGAATTCTCACTATTTCTTAGATTCATGGATCAAATTCGATTCAGTGGGATCTTTCACTCACATTTTTTTCCACCAAGAACGTTTTATGAAACTCTCTGACCCCCGAATTTGGAGTATCCTACTTTCACGTGATTCACAGGGTTCAACAAGCAATCGATATTTCACGATCAAAGGTGTAGTACTGCTTGTAGTAGTGGTCCTTATATCTCGTATTACCAATCGAAAGATGGTCGAAAGAAAAAATCTCTATTTGATGGAGCTTCTTCCTATACCTATGAATTCCATTGGACCCAGAAATGAGACATTGGAAGAATCTTTTTGGTCTTCCAATATCAATAGATTGATTGTTTCGCTCCTGTATCTTCCAAAAGAGAAAAAGATTTCTGAGAGTTGTTTCATGGATCCGCAAGAGAGTACTTGGGTTCTCCCAATAAATAAAAAGTGTATCATGCCTGAATCGAACCGGGGTTCGCAGTGGTGGAGGAACCGGATCGGAAAAAAGAGGGATTCTAGTTGTAAGATAGCTAATGAAACCGTAGCTGGAATTGAGATCTCATTCAAAGAGAAAGATAGCAAATATCTGGAGTTTCTTTTTTTATCCTATACGGATGATCCGATCCGCAAGGACCATGATTGGGAATTGTTTGATCGTCTTTCTCCGAGGAAGAAGCGAAACATAATCAACTTGAATTCGGGACAGCTATTCGAAATCTTAGGGAAAGACTTGATTTGTTATCTCATGTCTGCTTTTCGTGAAAAAAGACCAATTGAAGGGGAGGGTTTCTTCAAACAACAAGGAGCTGAGGCAACTATTCAATCAAATGATATTGAGCACGTTTCCCATCTCTTCTCGAGAAACAAGTGGGGTATTTCTTTGCAAAATTGTGCTCAATTTCATATGTGGCAATTCCGCCAAGATCTCTTCGTTAGTTGGGGGAAGAATCAGCACGAATCGGATTTTTTGAGGAACGTATCGAGAGAGAATTGGATTTGGTTAGACAATGTGTGGTTGGTAAACAAGGATTGGTTTTTTAGCAGGGTACGGAATGTATTGTCAAATATTCAATATGATTCCACAAGATCTATTTTCGTTCAAGTAACGGATTCTAGCCAATCGAAAGGATCCTCTGATCAATCCAGAGATCATTTCGATTCCATTAGAAATGAGGATTCAGAATATCACACATTGATCGATCAAACAGAGATTCAGCAACTAAAAGAAAGATCGATTCTTTGGGATCCTTCCTTTCTTCAAACGGAACGAACAGAGATAGAATCAGATCGATTCCCGAAATGCCTTTTTGGATCTTCCTCAATGTCCCGGCTATTCACGAAACGTGAGAAGCAGATGAATAATCATCTGCTTCCGAAAGAAATCGAAGAATTTCTTGGGAATCCTACAAGATCAATTCGTTCTTTTTTCTCTGACAGATGGTCAGAACTTCATCTGGGTTCGAATCCTACTGAGAGGTCCACTAGAGATCAGAAATTTTTGAAGAAAAAACAAGATGTTTCTTTTGTCCCTTCCAGGCGATCGGAAAATAAAGAAATGGTTGATATATTCAAGATAATTACGTATTTACAAAATACCGTCTCAATTCATCCTATTTCATCAGATCCGGGATGTGATATGGTTCCGAAGGATGAACCAGATATGGACAGTTCCAATAAGATTTCATTCTTGAAAATAAATCCATTTTTGGATTTATTTCATCTATTCCATAACCGGAACAAAGGGGGATACACGTTACACCACGATTTTGAATCAGAAGAGAGATTTCAAGAAATGGCGGATCTATTCACTCTATCACTAACCGAGCCGGATCTGGTGTATCATAGGGGATTTGCCTTTTCTATTGATTCCTACGGGTTGGATCAAAAAAAATTCTTGAATGAGGTATTCAACTCCAGAGATGAATCGAAAAAGAAATCTTTATTGGTTCTACCTCCTCTTTTTTATGAGGAGAATGAATCTTTTTATCGAAGGATCAGAAAAAAATTGGTCTGGATCCACTGCGGGAATGATTTGGAAGATCCAAAACTAAAAACAGCGGTATTTGCTAGCAACAACATCATGGAGGCAGTCAATCAATATAGATTGATCCGAAATCTGATTCAAATCCAATATAGCATCTATGGGTACATAAGAAATGTATCGAATCTATTCTTTTTAATGAATAGATCCAATCGCAACTTCGAATATGGAATTCAAAGGGATCAAATAGGAAATGATACTCTGAATCATATAACTATAATGAAATATACGATCAACCAACATTTATTGAATTTGAAAGAGACTCAGAAGAAATGGTTTGATCCTCTTATTTCTCGAACCGAGAGATCCATGAATCGGGATCCTGATGCATATAGATACAAATGGTCCAATGGGAGCAAGAATTTACAGGAACATTTGG